ACCTAGTATTGTCATAATATCAGCCAATTTCATTCTTTTAACTAATTGAGGAAGGATTTGCAAATTGATAAAACCCGGTGGTCGGATTTTCCATCTCCAAGGAAAAACACCCTTATCTCCTATCAGAAAAATTCCTAATTCTCCTTTTGGGGCTTCCACTCTCACATAAAGTTCTTGTTTTGACAATTCAAAAGTAGGAGAAGGTTTTTTACTGATAAATCGATAGTCAAAATCATTCCATTCGGGATCCCATACTTTATCAAAGCGCCGGATTTCTAAATTCTCATAGGGCCCCCCCGGAATTCCTTCTAAAGCCTGTTGAATAATTTTTATTGATTCTGTCATTTCACCGATTCGTACTAAATAACGAGCTAATGAATCCCCCTCCTTTTGCCATTGAACTCCCCAATCAAATTCATCGTAAGACTCATAATGATCAACCTTTCGAAGATCCCATTGTATTCCGGAAGCTCGTAGCATTGGTCCCGATAAACCCCAATTTATTGCCTCCTCTCCGCCAATAATGCCTACTCCCTCAACTCGCTCTAAAAAAATAGGATTCCGTGTAATAAGCCTTTGATATTCAGTAACTCTTGTTAAAAAATAATCACAAAAATCCAAACATTTATCTACCCATCCATAAGGTAAATCAGCAGCGACTCCTCCAATACGAAAAAAATTATGCATCATTCGCATACCGGTAGCAGCTTCAAATAGGTCATATATCAATTCTCTTTCTCGAAAAATATAGAAGAAGGGGGTCTGTGCGCCAATATCTGCCATAAAAGGGCCAAGCCATAACAAATGCGAAGCTATACGACTTAACTCTAACATAATGACTCTGATATAGCTGGCCCTTTTAGGCACTTGAATATTGCCTAACTGCTCTGGTGCATTTACAGTTATTGCTTCAGTGAACATAGTAGCTAAATAATCCCAACGTGTTACATAAGGTAAATATTGTATAATTGTTCGGTTTTCCGCAATTTTTTCCATTCCTCTATGTAAATAACCCAATATCGGTTCACAGTCAATAACATCTTCACCATCTAGAGTAACAATGAGTCGAAGAACACCGTGCATTGATGGGTGCTGAGGGCCCATATTGACTATCATAAGGTCATTTCGTGTAGCTGGTGCAGTCATAGGTTTTTTCCCGATTCATTCTTCCATGAATTGCTGAAAGCGAAAAGAGGTTCATCAAAATTTAAGCGAAAATTCAAAACGACTCTTCAAATTAATGATTTTTTGTTTCTCGAATCTCCAACTGTCCGATTAATTCTTTATAACGTACTCTATTTTTTTTTGACAAATAGGCGAGCAGCCGTTGACGTTTTCCTAGAATTTTACGCAGACCTCTCTGAGATAAATAGTCTTTTTTGTGCAATTCCAAATGTGAAGTAAGTCTCCGTATCTTATTGGTAAAACTCACTACTTGAAATTCAACAGACCCCTTGTTGTCTTCGTTTTCCTCTTTAAAAATAATTGCACTGAATGGATTTTTTATCATAAAAAAAGCTCCTTCTACCCTTTAATTTATATATAAAATATTTTATTTGATCAGTAATAATAATATTAGTCATTTTAATGTAGTAATAATTAGTATACACAAGAATTTTAATTTTAGTTGGACAAAGTAGATGGTACGTTTTTACACTTACAACGTCAAATAATTTAGACCGAAAATTCGGAATATTCCATATACCATATATTCGTTTATTTTATAGATTTTATCCAAACAAATTGATACGTCATTGATTTAGTATTAAAGTATTAAATAAAAAAGATCTAATATTACACTGGGACGTAAGACAGAGCATATGTGCATCTGTTTACTTTTCTATATGGTACAGAATATATAGGAAAAATGTACCATCAACCAATTTTTAATTGTGGATATATTCTTAACAAACTAAAACGGCTTCCATTATTGGTATTAAACCAATATCTATTCATACAAGCTAAGTCTTCTAATCGATAATTAGGCCAAAGAAATAACTTTAATTTAATTAATTCGTTTTTATCTCTATCAAGATGCTTTTTTTGATCCAAAAAAGGATTCCTGTTTTTTATGTTCTTTTTGTTACAAAATACTCGATTTTTATCCACACTATTTATATTCTTTGAGTTGAAAGAAATTAGAATTCTCAATTCTCTACGACGTCTAGATGATAAAATCTTTTCAGGAACGATAAAATCATAATGTTTTTTGTCTCTCTTTCGAATTATTATTTGATATCTTGGGATAGATTCATACAATTTATTTTTATTGATATATCTTTGTTCTCGATATCTTTGAGGAGTTTGGTACTTACTTTTATGAACCAACAATATACCTACGGTTTGATATATAATAAAGTATCCGTCGTTTTTTACAGACAAACGAATGGGATCGATAAAAAACATCCCCTTTTTATTCAATTCTATAGGAGTCAATTTTTTTCGAATCACCATTATATCCAGATTTATTTCTTTACTTTGAATAGACGATATAGTAGTATCTCTTGGATTTATCAGTCCAAGCAAGTAACAATATATCTTGATATTATTGATCATTCTTTCAGTTAAATTCGGAATTAAACCATCGTCTATTATCCATTGAAAAAGAAAATAGTGTTTCCGTAAGAAAATCATTTCTGGTCTCATCTTATTCCGGATTTTATATTGTTTTTTCATTTTATCTTGGTTTTGTGAATATGATCCAAGGCCTCTTCGGCCCGCGGGTTCTTTTTCTTCTTGATTTCGATTCATTAATTCAGAATATCTTTTTTCATTCGATGGTCTAAAAAAATGGAATTTTTTCTTTTCATTGATGTTTTTCTTTTTATTTAAATTTAAAAGAAGTAATTTGCTTGGTATAATCCATGGTTTTATTTTGTATACATTATAAAGTGGCACAAATTCTGGGAAGAACGGAAGTTTCAGATTTGTCGATATTGGGTTTAGGATTTCTTCATTCATTTCCATCCAATTAAAAAAGAGTTTCTTGTCATTGATTGGATTTATTTCTAAATCTTGATGAATCATCAGATAAAAAATATCGTTTTTATCCATTTTCTCAATTTTTTGGTAATTCTTACTTCCAAGCTTAGTATTTATATTACTGCTATAATCCATTTTGGTCCAGGCCTCAATATCTGTTTTTTGTCTTAGAAAAAAATTTAGAATTGTCCAATCAAAATATTTTCTATCTGGATTTTTTTGCATATACATAATATCGCCCTTTTCTAGATAATGATTGATAGGAATTTCCTCCAGGCTTTCAAATAAATTTTGTTTATAATTGTTGTAATTAAAAGTAATTTTTTGGTTGTTATTTAAATCTGATGGTGATCCATAAATAATATATGATGACTTCTTAATTTCAGAATTAATAGATTTATATGATAAAAGATTATATATATAGTATTTTGGAAAATTATCTTTTTGGTTTGGTAATGGATATACTTTAAAATCCTTTTGTTTTTTGTGATAAAGTAATCGATCTTTTTCATATGAATTCCTTTTTGTTAAATCTTTATTTTGGGTAATACCACCTTCATTTATTGTAGTTCGCCATTTTTGTGGTATTAATTCAAACCATCTAATCTGAGATAAATTGTATTGATAATGACCTCTTAACCAGTTTTTCCATTGATTCGTTTCAGAACTTGAAAGTTTTGTATGTCTTAATTCGGAATGAAATATTCCTTGTGTTACAAAATAATTTTTTATTGCAGTCTTAAGAAAAACGGGAGTTCCATGATACTCAAAAATAGATCTTAACTTATACAAATTAATAACTTGGGTTTGTGATAATTTGTAAAATACATATGCTTGTGATAAAGAGGATAAGTCAAAAAAAAGATGTGAATTCCTCTTACTATTCTTAATATTGTAAAGTTCACTTTTTAGAGTCGAAATAAAGTTAATTTCTTTTTTGTTTTTTATTTCTTGATTTGTTTTATTATTGTAAATGTATTTATCAAAACAAAAATTTCTTGATTCAAGAACTAGTTGTGTAGGAATTCTGGCAATATGAATGATACATAGAAAGATATCGATGTATATTCTTTTAATGAAAATTTTTATAAACAAATCTAATTTATAGATTAATCGATTGCTTCTTTTTTTTATTTTTAATATTATCCAAAAAATTTTTGGTGATTTTTCTTTTCCATTATAACTTGTTTTGTTAAGACTACTTCTTTTCTTGGCGTTGCTGTTTTTTTCTTTTGTAAGACTCTTTGTTTTCTTTCTGATTGTGCTTGTTCTATCAGCCAGATTTTTAATTTTTTTTTCTCTCAATGAATAATTTGTATTATCTGTAGATTTAATTTTTCTAAACGAGTCGTGAATTATCTGATTCCTAATTATAGAATCTTTTTTTTGGTTAGTTTCGCCGGATTCATACACCTTTCTCGATATAAATAATCGAGTTCGATGTACTTTTAAGAGTTCTTTTTTTATTTTTTTTATAAACAGAAATAAAACGTTTTTGATAACCACTCTTTTTGGTTCTTTTGAATCTTGTAGAAAATTTTTTGTTCTTTCTTTTAAAACGCTTAGAACTCGAAAATGATTATTTTTCGTTTTTCGAATTTTTTTTTTTAGTTCTTTAAAAATAGGCTTAAAAAAGGAAGGTTTGGGGGGGACAGAACCAAAGGGAAGGGTAGTTTGCGTTCCCCAAGCCGTTAAAAAAGAAAACTTTTGTTGTTCTTTCTTTAGATCTTTATAAGAAGAAAAAGAGGGCCTAATTTTGGATCTGTGCCAAGGTTTCAAATAAAAAGGAAATACTATTTTTATCTGAATACCATCTTTAAACCAATTTCTGGGAAGTTCGAGTTCTGATACTTGAACACCGTTATAGGTACATATAATATGCTTTTCTCTATTCCACTCATCGAAGTCCTCAGCCCACTCAGTGGGTTGAGATAATAAAATACGCCCAATATTTTTAACTATTATCAATGAAGGTAATAAAATATATTTTCTAAAAATAGATTGAATTATTAAAATTA